AAATGCAAGCGAAAAGGAAAAAAAAAAGAGAACCCCTTGTACCTGTGGAAGGAACGCCCGGCATGGTGGGTAACGAGGAGTATGTACTCCACCATTAACTTATGCCATCGTACGAGCAAAGTTGAAGGGTTAATCACATAATGGCCCTGAAATAGGAACCAGATGCCAGGAATAGATCACTGTGTGAAACCCCCACGGTACTATGTCCCTGACCTTCAGGCATGATATGCATTAAGGAATCAACTGATGGTCGGTTCCTTACTGCATTAAATCTCATGTGGTTTGGCGGGATGTTGGTACTTGGTATATCTTAGTTTATGAAGGTAAGTGCTCGGTCTTAAGTTTCGCCCATACCTGAATTAATATAAATGTCTAAGTATCTCACTAATGGTTTTAGTAATTCTTCGTGATTAAGTGATATATGAATGGTTTATTCCTAGTAATGTTGATAAAACATATATGTCCTTGATTGCTATTGATATGGTTAATATAATTTAATGGTGTTAATACATACATGTCTTTGCAAACATTTGCAAAGATAAACCATGTATGTATTTTCAACCATGTCAAGTTTTAGCTATATTGTGCTTGAAATAAGATTTAATGTTATAATTCATGATTGTGAAGAATATGCTAATATAACAAGGAATAGTATAATTAAGAATCCGAGTTTTGGGAATTCGGGGTGGGAGTTAGAGTCTCCCTTCTTTGAGGCGTGGTGTGTACTAGGAAGGATTTTAACCTTCGGCGTCCGGTTTACAAGACCGGCGATCTGAGACTGAGCTACTAGTACTGTGACTTTTGAACATTAGATAAGGAGGCGGGACTCGACTCAGCCTGCTAGGGGAAAGAGAACTAGGAATAGGAGGAAGTAAAGGAAGGATGCGACCTGTCCAATGAGGATATAGGGGTCTTCTACGGGCATTCCCCCGATTCAGGTGAGGACCAGAACGTTTGCGATTAGAATTCAGAATAGAATTTGGGTTAAGGGGCGGAATGTTAGTGCTCGATGTTTAGAGGTGTGTAGAAGGGGGACAAGTATTAGGACGAGAATTGAGAAGAGTAGGGCTAGAACACCTCCCAGTTTGTTAGGAATTGAGCGTAGGATGGCGTATGCAAATAGGAAGTATCATTCGGGCTTGATGTGGGGAGGTGTGACTAGGGGATTAGCGGGGGTGAAGTTGTCTGGGTCTCCTAAGAGATTTGGAGCAAATAGGGCTAATGAGGAGAGTGAAATAAGGAGGACAGCAAAGCCTAGGAGATCTTTATATGAGAAGTAGGGGTGGAAGGGGATCTTGTCTGGGTCTGAGGTTAGTCCGAGGGGGTTATTAGAGCCTGTTTCGTGAAGGAAGAGAAGGTGGACGAGGGTTGCGGCAGCAATGACAAAGGGGAAGAGAAAGTGGAATGAGAAGAATCGTGTGAGAGTGGCGTTGTCTACTGAAAATCCGCCTCAGATTCACTGAACGAGCGTGTTTCCAACGTATGGGACAGCAGAAAGCAGGTTGGTAATGACGGTGGCTCCTCAGAAGGATATTTGGCCTCAGGGAAGGACATAGCCTACGAAGGCAGTTATTATTACTAGGAGCAGAAGAACGACCCCAATGTTTCATGTTTCTTTATAGAGGTAGGAGCCGTAATATAGGCCTCGGCCGATATGAAGATAGATGCAAATGAAGAAAAAAGAGGCGCCGTTGGCGTGGAGGTTTCGAATGAGTCATCCGTAGTTTACATCTCGGCAGATATGTGCGACGGATGAGAAGGCAGTAGCAATATCTGAGGTGTAATGTATTGCGAGGAATAGTCCTGTTAGAAGTTGGGTAATTAAGCAGAGCCCTAGTAGTGAGCCAAAGTTTCATCAAGCTGAGATGTTGGAGGGGGCAGGTAGGTCTACGAGGGCATCATTAGCAATTTTGGCTAGGGGGTGTGATTTACGCAGAGGCGCCATAATTGGGAGTAAGGCTTATTAAGGTTCTTATAGTTGAAGAACAACGGTGGCGTTTCGAGTCATTGGTCTTGGTTAAAATCCAGGTAGGAACTATGATTTATGTCATGATATTCTTTTTGGTCGGCTTAGTTTTAGGGTTAGCAGCGGTTGCTTCTAACCCTTCTCCTTATTTTGCTGCTTTGGGGTTGGTGGTGGTAGCAGGCATGGGGTGTGGGGTATTAGTGGGGTATGGGGGCTCTTTTTTATCTTTAATTTTATTTCTTATTTACTTAGGGGGAATGTTGGTTGTGTTTGCGTACTCAGCAGCGTTAGCTGCTGAGCCTTACCCGGAAAGCTGAGGGAGTTGGGAAGTCGCAGGTTACATAGTAGTTTATGTGGTGGGGGTAATTATGGTCTCTGGGCTGTTTTGAGGGGGATGGTATGAGGCTTCTTGAGTACCAGCAGATGAGCTAGGGGGTTTTTGTATATTTCGAGGGGATATTGGAGGGGTTGCGCTAATGTATTCGTTGGGGGGTTTTATGTTAGTTATTAGCGCGTGAGTGCTTCTTCTTACTTTGTTTGTCGTGTTAGAGTTAACACGGGGCTTAGCTCGAGGGACTCTTCGGGCAGTTTAGTAGACAAAGGTGAGGGTCAAGAGGGCCAGTGTAAGGAGGAATAGGGTGAGGTAGGTTTTAATTATTCCTTGTTGGGTGTTACTTGTTGTAGTAATTAATGGTATGTTAAGTGAGGCAATGGCTTTGGGGCCTGTTTTTTCTAGTCAAGTTTGGTCAACCATCTGGGTGGCAATTGATTGTCCAAGGACCAGGTTTAGTTTAGGAGTGAGACGGTGAATAACTGCGGGGAAGAAGCCAAGTATGTTGGAGAAGTGGTGAGGGGTTTGGAGGGGGGCGGGTTTAAATTGACTGCTTGTTAGGGTAGCCAGTTCTAGTGCAGTTAGTAGTCCAAGGATAGTAACGGTTAGTGCGGCTAGTTTAAGCAGGGGAGGTATAGATATTACAGGTGTTTTTAGAGGTAGAATATGAGAGGTAATTAGGAGGCCGGCAATGATGCTTCCTCAGGCGAGTCGCTTGATGGGGTTGATGACTGCAGGGTTATTTTCATTAATAGGGGAGAGTGGGGAAAATCGTGGGTGACCCATAGAGACAAAGAAAACGACACGGAGGCTGTAGATGGCAGTGAAGGAAGTAGCTAGGAGGGTGAGAGTAAGGGCTCAGGCGTTGAGGTGGGAAGTATTGAGGGCTTCGATGATGGCGTCTTTAGAGAAGAAGCCGGCTAAGAAAGGGGTGCCAGTAAGGGCTAGGCTGCCGATGGAGAGGCAGGAGGATGTGAAGGGAGTAAGGTGGTGTATACCCCCTATTTTTCGGATATCTTGTTCATCGTTTAAACTGTGGATAATTGACCCAGAGCAGAGGAAAAGTATTGCTTTGAAGAAGGCGTGGGTGCAGATGTGGAGGAAGGCAAGTTGTGGTTGATTCAAGCCAATAGTCACCATTATTAGGCCTAGTTGGCTTGATGTGGAGAAGGCAACAATCTTTTTGATGTCATTTTGGGTAAGGGCACAGGTGGCAGTAAATAGGGTGGTTAGGGCGCCTAAGCATAGGCAGGTGGTTAAGGCGGTTTGGTTATTTTCTATTAGGGGGCTTAGACGAACTAGGAGGAAAATTCCTGCAACGACCATGGTGCTTGAATGCAGTAGGGCGGAGACTGGTGTAGGGCCTTCTATGGCTGAGGGGAGTCAGGGGTGCAGACCAAATTGAGCAGATTTACCCGTAGCGGCGAGAATAAGTCCTAGTAGGGGGAAAGTGAGATCTTGGTTTTTAGAAATTACAAATATTTGTTGTATTTCCCAGGAGTTAAGGTTTATGGCTATTCAAGCTATAGCAAAGATTAGCCCAATGTCTCCAACTCGATTGTATAGGACTGCTTGTAGGGCAGCAGTGTTTGCGTCTGTGCGTCCGTATCATCAGCCGATGAGTAGGAAGGATATAATCCCGACTCCTTCTCATCCGATAAAGATTTGGAACATGTTGTTGGCTGTAACTAGGATAATTATAGCGATAAGGAAAACAAGGAGATATTTGAAGAATCGGTTTATGTAGGGGTCTGCGTGCATGTATCAAGATGCGAATTCTAGGATAGATCAGGTAACATAAAGTGCTACGGGGGTAAAAATAATTGAGTAGTGATCAAATTTGAAGCTAACATTTACGTCAAAGGTTGTTGTATTTGTTCAGTTTCAGGTAGTGATAATTGTCTCTAGTCCTTCGTTGAAAAATAGGCACAGGGGGAGGAGGCTAACAAAAAAGGCTAGTTTGACTGCTGTTTTGACTTGGGAGAGGGCTCAGTCCGGGTTTTGGGGCTTAGGGGTCATGGTGGTTAGTAAGGGGTAGGCTAGAAGTGTGAAAATAATAATTAGGGAAGAGGTTATTATTAGAGGGGAGGGGTGCATAGCTACTACTTGGATTTGCACCAAGAGTTTTTGGTTCCTAAGACCACTGGATGAGCTGTTATCCTTTAGAAGCGCGCTGAGTGAGCCCCGGAGTTTAACCGAGGTGCCGAAAATTAGCAGTTTTCGTTGCTGTCGGGCCTCTCCCGGTGGATAAGAGGGTTTTAACCTCTGTCTTTAGAATCACAATCTAATATTTTTATTAAACTATATCTACAAGCGGCCCAGCCTCAGATTAATTCAGGTTTAAGAATAAGCAGAATTAAGGGTAAAAGGTGGAGTGCTATCAGTAGATGTTCTCGAGAATGGGAGGGGGGTAGGGCTAGGAGGTGTGGGGGAAGTGGCCCTCGTTGAGTCATAAGGAACATGTAGAGTGAATAGCCAGCAGTGATGAGGGTACCGGCCCCGGTTAGGGCTAGTGTTCATCAAGATCAATTAAATAAAGAGGTGATAATTATTAATTCTCCTATTAAGTTAGGTAAAGGAGGGAGGGCTAGGTTGGCAAGGCTAGCAATGAATCATCATGAAGTTATTAGGGGGAGGGCTATTTGTAGGCCTCGCGCTAGAACCATAGTTCGGCTATGTGTGCGTTCATAGTTAGTGTTTGCTAGGCAGAATAAGGCAGAGGAGGTTAGTCCGTGAGCAATTATTAGAATAAGGGCCCCGGTAAAGCCTCATGGCGTTTGGATAAGAATACCCCCTACGACCAGCCCCATGTGGCTGACTGATGAGTAAGCAATGAGGGACTTGAGATCCGTTTGGCGTAGGCAGATGGAGCCTGTTATGATAACTCCTCAGAGAGCAAAAATAATAAAAGGGTAGCTTAGTTCTTTGGTGAGAGGTTCTAGAACGACAAGGATTCGTATCATACCGTAGCCCCCTAGTTTTAAGAGGACGGCGGCAAGAACTATGGAGCCTGCAACAGGGGCTTCAACGTGGGCTTTCGGAAGTCAAAGATGTACTCCATATAAGGGTATTTTTACTAGGAAGGCTAATAGGCAGCCAGCTCATCATAGTTTGTCTGCATAGGTTGAGAGGTGTAGGGGTTCTGAATATTGGATAATTAGAAGGGAGAGGGTGCCTAGGTTGTTTTGTAATAGGAGAAGTGCAACAAGCAGGGGCAGGGAGCCTGCTAAGGTGTAGAAGAGGAAGTAGGTGCCCGCGTTAAGTCGTTCTTTTTGGTTCCCTCATCGGGTAATAAGGATTAAGGTAGGGATTAAAGTGGCTTCAAATATAATGTAAAATAGGATAATTTCGGTAGCACTGAAGGCTATAATAAGGAAGATTTGAAGTGATGTTAGGAGTGTAATATATGTTCGTTGCCGGTTAATGGGCTCTTGGGCTGTGTGATTTTGGCTTGCAAGAATTATTAGAGGGAGCAGTCAGCAGGTGAGGACTAGGAGGGGTGTTGAGAGGGGGTCTGTTGCTATATATGAGTTGAGGGAGGTTCACCCTGTTTCTGAGGGGGTTTTAAGTCAGGAGAGGCTTGCTAGGGCAATAATTAAGCTGTGTGCAAGGGTAGCAGGCCACAATCATTTATTAGGTGTGGCTCAGATGGTCGGGACCAGTATGAGGGTGGGGAGGAGGATTTTTAGCATTGAAGTAAATTTAGGTTTTGGAGGCGGTCGCTCCCATGGGTGCGTGCGGTAGCTACTAGTAGGGCAAGCCCTGCGCTTGCTTCACAAGCTGAGAATGCGAGGAGAAGCATTGGGGAGGCTGCGAAGTTGGTGGAGTTTAGTTGCAAGGTTCATAGAGAGAGGGCAAGGAATAAAGAGAGTATCATACCTTCTAAGCAGAGAAGTGCGGAGAGAAGGTGGGTTCGGTGAAATGCGAGGCCTGTAAGACCTAGGGTGAAGGCTGCCGAGAAGGCGAATCGAACAGGGGTCATTAGGCTATCGTGGACTTTAACCACAAGCTTTTGAGCCGAAATCAAATGTTTTTCTTAATACTAACAACCTATTCAGCTCATTCTAAGCCTCCTTGAGTTCATTCGTAGATTAGGCCAAGGGTGAGAAGAATAAGTACGGCGGATGCTCAGATGAATGTGAGAAGGGGGGTAGTTAGTTGATCTCCTCAGGGGAGGGGTAAGAGGAGGGCAATTTCTAGGTCAAAAAGGAGGAAGAGGATGGCTACGAGGAAAAATCGGAGGGAGAAGGGCAGTCGGGCTGAGCCTAGAGGGTCGAACCCACACTCATAAGGTGAGAGTTTTTCGTGGTCAGGGGCTATATGAGGAAGTCAGAAGGCAACTACGGCGAGAATGGTGGAAAGTGCAATGGCAATAGTGATGACTGTCGTGATTAGGTTCATTATCTTTCCTTGGACTTTAACCAAGACCGAGTAATTGGAAGTCACGCATACTTGTTTGATACTAGAAAGATTATGATCCCCATCAGTAGATGGAGATATATAGGAATAGTCAGACAACGTCTACGAAATGTCAGTATCAGGCAGCTGCTTCGAATCCGAAGTGGTGGTCAGATGTAAAATGATATTGAATTTGGCGAAGCAAGCAGACGGCTAGGAAGGTAGAGCCAATAATGACGTGTAGTCCATGGAAGCCGGTTGCTACGAAGAAGGTAGAGCCATATACGCCGTCTGCAATTGTAAAGGGGGCTTCATAGTACTCTATGGCTTGAAGGAAGGTGAAGTAGAAGCCTAGAAGGATTGTAAGGGTTAGAGAATGGATTGCCTGTTTTCGTTCACCTTCCATGATACTGTGGTGGGCTCAAGTTACTGTGACCCCGGAGGCTAGTAATACGGCTGTGTTAAGAAGGGGGACTTCAAATGGATCTAAAGGGGTGATGCCTGTGGGTGGTCAGCAGCTTCCTAATTCTGGGGTGGGGGCGAGGCTTGCGTGATAGAAGGCTCAGAAGAAGCCTAGGAAGAAGAAGACTTCAGAGGTGATGAAAAGGATTATGCCGAATCGGAGGCCTTTTTGAACGGGAGGGGTGTGATGTCCTTGGAAGGTTCCTTCTCGGACAATATCCCGTCATCATTGATACATCGTGAGAAGGAGCAGAAGGAGGCCAAGATGTATGAGTAGAAGAGCATGGAAGTGGAATCAGGTTGCGAGGCCAGAAGTTATTAAGAGGGCTGCAATTGCGCCTGTTAGAGGTCAGGGGCTAGGGTCAACTATGTGGTATGCGTGCGCTTGGTGGGCCATTAGACGTTTTCTTGTAAGTATAGTGTTAAAAGAAGTACAAAGACGTAGGCTTGGATTATAGCTACGGCAATTTCTAGGAAATTAAGCAGGGCTATGAGTACCAATGTGGAGGCTGCTACAGCGGGTATAAGGGGTAATAGAACGAAGACGGCTGTGGCACTTAATTGGATGAGAAGGTGGCCGGCGGTGAGGTTGGCTGTTAATCGGACGCCTAGGGCCAGGGGGCGGATGAATAGACTAATTGTTTCAATGACAATAAGTACGGGGATGAGAGGGGCTGGAGTCCCTTCTGGCAGAAGGTGTCCTAGGGCCATAGTTGGGTTGTTTCGAAAGCCAATAATGACTGTTGCTAACCAAAGGGGAATTGCAAGACCTAAATTTAAGGAAAGTTGAGTGGTAGGTGTAAAAGTGTAAGGGAGAAGGCCTAGCATATTAAGGGTAATTAGGAAGAGCATTAGTGAGGCTAATAAAAGGGCTCATTTATGTCCTCCTATATTTACAGGTAAGAGAAGCTGTTTAACGAATGTCCCAACAAATCAGTTTTGGAGGGTGAGAAGACGATTGTTTAGTAGTCGGTTAGAGGGGGTAGGGAATAGGAGTCAGGGTAAGGCTAAGGCAATAATAATTAAGGGGACTCCAAAGAGTACGGGGCTTATGAATTGGTCGAAGAGGCTGGGAATCATGGTCATTGTCAGTTGTTAGTTTTAGGTTGTGCTGTAGAGCTATCGACAGGGGTCTTCGTGAAGACGTGGGCCAGCAGCTTGGTAGGAAGAATAGTGGCGAGCAGCAGTCACGAAACAATTAAGATGTAAAATCAGGGAGCGAGGTCCAACTGCGGCATATTTCGCTAGGGGTGAGGGGTAGGCACCATTCTTTAGCTTAAAAGGCTAACGCTCATTACCAGTTTAGCTTCTTAGCGAGGAATCTTCGAGCATTAAGGTGGACCAGTGTTCAAAGTGTTCTAGGGGAACGGCTTCAATTACAATAGGCATAAAGCTGTGGTTTGCACCACAAATTTCAGAGCATTGGCCGTAGAATACGCCTGGCCGGGCTGTAGTAAAAGTTGTTTGGTTTAGGCGGCCAGGGACTGCATCTATTTTTACGCCAAGGGCTGGTACTGCTCAGGAATGAAGTACGTCTTCAGCAGAGATTAATACGCGGATAGGGGACTCAACTGGAATTACTATTCGGTGGTCGGTTTCTAGGAGGCGAAACTGGCCGGGGGCCAGGTCTTGTGTTGGGACCATATACGAGTCAAAGGCTAGGTCTTCAAAGTCGGTGTATTCGTAGCTTCAGTATCATTGATGGCCTATGGCTTTAATTGTTAGGTGGGGGTCATTAACTTCATCTATTAGGTAAAGAATGCGAAGGGAGGGTAGCGCAATTAGGATAAGAACAATTGCAGGTAGAACTGTTCAAATAATCTCGATCTCCTGGGAGTCTAGGATGTATTTATTAGTGAGTTTAGTGGTAACTATAGCGACAATGATATAAAGAACAAGGGTGCTGATGAGGAAAGCAATCATTAAGGCGTGGTCGTGGAAATGAAGAAGCTCTTCCATGACGGGTGAGGCTGCGTCTTGGAATCCTAATTGGGAGGGGTGGGCCATTTAAGACACGCGGGGTTTTAACCCACAATTTTGCCTTGACAAGGCAATGTAATGGACGATTTTACTAGTGTCTTACAAGAAAGTGACAGAGTGGTTATGTGGTTGGCTTGAAACCAATTAATGGGGGTTCGACTCCTTCCTTTCTCGTAGGTTCATTGAACTTGAACAAATGCGGGCTCCTCGAATGTGTGGTAAGGGGGAGGGCAGCCGTGCAGTCATTCTACATTGGTTGTAGACATTTCTACGGACAGAACTTCACGTTTGGCGGCGAATGCTTCTCAAATGATGAAGAGGAAGAGAATTACTGCTACGAGGGAAACTAGGGATCCAATTGAAGATACTGTATTTCAAAGGGTATAGGCGTCTGGGTAGTCTGAGTATCGTCGAGGCATTCCAGCTAGGCCAAGGAAATGCTGTGGGAAGAAGGTAAGATTTACGCCTGCAAACATAATACCAAAGTGGATTTTTGTTCAAGTGCTGTGGAGGGTATAGCCCGTAAATAGGGGGAATCAGTGAACGAATCCAGCAACGATGGCGAATACGGCGCCTATTGAGAGTACATAATGGAAGTGTGCTACTACGTAGTAGGTGTCGTGAAGTACGATGTCTAGTGATGAATTAGCCAGAATAATACCTGTGAGGCCTCCTACTGTAAACAGGAAAATAAAGCCGAGGGCTCAGAGAAGGGGTGTTTCTCATTTGATGTTGCCGCCGTGAAGGGTGGCTAGTCAGCTGAATACTTTAACCCCCGTAGGAATTGCAATAATCATGGTGGCGGAGGTGAAGTATGCTCGGGTGTCAACGTCCATTCCTACGGTGAACATGTGGTGGGCTCATACGATAAAGCCTAGAAGGCCAATCGCTATTATAGCTCAGACCATACCCATATAGCCGAAAGGTTCCTTTTTACCAGCATAGTAGGCAACAATGTGGGAAATTATACCAAATCCTGGGAGAATAAGGATGTAGACCTCTGGGTGACCAAAGAATCAGAAGAGGTGCTGGTAAAGGATAGGGTCGCCCCCTCCAGCAGGGTCAAAGAAGGTAGTATTTAGGTTTCGGTCTGTAAGTAGCATTGTGATGCCGGCAGCAAGGACTGGTAGGGATAGGAGAAGAAGGACGGCGGTAATTAACACGGCTCATACAAAGAGGGGTGTTTGATATTGGGAGATAGCTGGAGGTTTCATATTAATAGTTGTTGTAATAAAATTAATGGCCCCCAGAATTGAGGAGATACCGGCCAGGTGAAGAGAGAAAATTGTTAAGTCGACGGAGGCGCCTGCGTGGGCTAAGTTGCTAGCTAAGGGAGGATAAACTGTTCACCCAGTACCGGCCCCTGCCTCAACACCGGAGGATGCAAGGAGAAGAAGGAACGAGGGGGGAAGGAGTCAAAAGCTTATGTTGTTTATCCGGGGAAATGCTATGTCAGGGGCTCCAATTATTAGGGGGAGGAGTCAGTTTCCGAAGCCTCCGATCATAATTGGCATTACTATAAAGAAGATTATTACAAATGCATGGGCTGTAACAATTACATTGTAAATTTGGTCGTCCCCTAAAAGGGCGCCAGGTTGACTTAGTTCTGCCCGAATTAGCAGGCTTAGGGCGGTGCCTACCATTCCGGCTCAGGCACCGAAGATTAGATAAAGGGTGCCAATATCTTTGTGATTGGTTGAGAAAAATCAGCGAGTGATTGCCACAGGTAAGATGGCTGAAGGTTAAGCGGTGGGTTGTAGCCCCATACATGGAGGTTCAAGCCCTCTTCTTTCCAAGCTCTGTGGTGGTTCACGCAAGATTGCAAATCTTGAGAAGCCGGCTAATACCTGGCCGGGGCTTTCCCCGCCTTGGCTCTTTTAGGCGGGGAAAGGTAGGCGGATGCTCGCTGGTTAGAGCGCTTAGCTGTTAACTAAGAGTTTGTAGGATCGAGGCCTGCCTGTCTAGTAAGGCTTTAGCTTAATTAAAGTATCTGTTTTGCATGCAGGTGATGTAGGTTAGTGTCCTGCAAGTCTTATCAGGGACTGGGGGATTTTCACCCCCGCTGAGGGCTTTGAAGGCCCTTGGTCTATGTGTTATCCTAAGTCCCGTCAGTAGTTAACAATTTAGCGACTTAGCAGAAATACGATAACTGGGGTGAGGGGTAAAGAGAGGAGGGAGATGGTGATGGTGGTGGCTAAGATTAGTATATCTTGGGTGGGGGATAGACGTCAAGGTGAAACCCCTAGTGTGTCGTTGTGGGATATTGTTAATGTCATTGCAAAGGCTAGTCGTATGTAGAAGAACAGGCTTAGAAGGGCGGTAAGGGCTATTAGTGTGGCTACGAGGGAGAAGTCGTGATTAACTAGTGTTTGGAGAATGAGTCATTTTGGTGTAAATCCAAATAGTGGGGGGAGGCCTGCCAGGGAGAACATGATAAGGGGTAGGCAGGAGGTTAATACGGGGGTTTTTGCTCAGGAGTAGGAGAGTTGGTTAATGGTGGTGGAGTCGTTTAATTTAAATGTGAGGAAAGTAGCAAATGTTGTGGCAAAGTATGTGAGGAGGGCGAGTAAGGCAAAGGAAGTGGAGTATTGCAGGACAAGCGTGATTCATCCGAGATGCGCGATTGAAGAGTAGGCAAGTACTTTTCGTAGCTGGGTTTGGTTTATACCTCCTCAGCCGCCTACAAGGGCTGATAGAAGGCATAGGGGTAGTATGATAAATGGGTCAAAGGAGGGCAATTGTAGTAAAAGTGCGAAGGGGGCTAATTTTTGCCAGGTTGATAGGATGAGGCCGGTAGTGAGGTCTAAGCCTTGAAGTACTTCGGGGACTCATGTGTGAAGAGGTGCTAACCCTATTTTTAGGGCAATACCAAGGGTAAAGATAGCGCTTGCGAGGGGGTCAGTCAGGTGATCTAGATTCCAGAATCCTATGTCTCAACCATTGGTGATGGTTGCAAAAAGAATTGCGGCAGCTCCGATCGCCTGAACAATAAAGTATTTAGTGGCTGCTTCAACTCCTCGTGGGTGGTGGCGTTGCGCTATTAGTGGAAGAATGGCGAGGGTGCCAATTTCAAGGCCCATTCATGCTAAGAATCAGTGTGAAGATGAGAATGCTGTAATTGTGCCTAGGGCTAAACCGGTCGCAAAGAGGAGGAAGAGAGTGGGGTGCACATAGTAATGGAGGGATTTTAACCTACATGTTTGGGGTATGGGCCCAATAGCTTATTTAGCTGACGTTACTAGAAAGTGGTGTAGTGGAAGCACTAAGAGTTTTGATCTCTTCGGCAGGGGTTCGACCCCCCTTTTTTTAATAGCAAGGGTAAGGATGTGCATTTTGGGAGGTAAAATTAGGGCTAAAATAGGTCTTTAGCTCTACCGGGCTCTGCCACTCTAAAAATGGCCTCACGGGCGGGGCCGGAATGAGCGGAAGACACTAATTATTTTAAACTCTTTGGTAGGGGCATGCCCCCCCCCCCTTTTTTTTTATCTTATTTTACTTTAATTTAATGTTGGGGAGGCATGTTAAATTATGTGAGGTAGTTAGGGCTAAGTAGGCTTTTAGCAGTACCGGGCTCTGCCACTCTAAAAATGGCCCCGGCGCCGGGGCCAGGCGAGCGGAGGCTCGCTGGTTGAAAGTGTTTGGTTGTTATTGGGGGTTCGTTGATGTAACTGGAAAGTGGGGTAGCGAAAGCACCAAGCGTTTTGAATTCTAGGGTAGGGGTACGGCCTTCCTTTATTAGGAGTTGGGGGGACTTTAACCCCCATATTTCACTCTATCAAAGTGACCCTTGAGGTTTCGGGCACAGCTCCGTGGTTAAAGTAGAGGGGGTAGGCCGGCGAGTGCGATAGGGAGCGCTAGATGTCAAATAACCAAGGCTAATGTGAGGGGGAGGAAGTTTTTTCATACAAGATGTATGAGCTGGTCGTATCGGAATCGGGGGTAAGAGGCTCGAACTCAGAGGAATACAACCGCTAGAAGGGCTGCTTTAATTATTAAGTTTATTGTTGTTAGTGCGGGCATTGTTGGAATATGGGATGCCCCCAGGAAGAGGGCTGCGGAGAGGGTATTTATGAGCAGGATGTTGGCGTACTCTGCCAGGAAAAACAAGGCGAAGGGTCCTCCTGCGTATTCTACATTAAAGCCTGAGACTAGTTCTGATTCACCTTCTGTGAGGTCGAACGGGGAGCGGTTAGTTTCTGCCAAGGTTGAGATGTACCACATTGCGGCTAGGGGTCAGGCGGGGAGGATGAGTCAAATGCTTTCTTGGGCCACGTTAAAGATTTGAAGAGAAAAGCCCCCGGTGAAGATAATAATGTTAAGTAGAATGAGGCCTAGGCTAACTTCATATGAGATGGTTTGGGCAACAGCTCGTAGGGCCCCGATGAGGGCGTACTTTGAGTTGGAGGCTCATCCGGAACCTAAAATTGAGTATACTGCAAGGCTGGATAGGGCTAGAATAAATAGAATACTAAGGTTAAGGTCTGTTATTGAGTGAGGCATTGGCATGGGCGCCCATAGGATAAGGGCTAGTGTGAGGGCCAGCATAGGGGCAAGGAGGAATAATACAGGGGAGGCGGTTGAGGGTCGTACCGGTTCTTTAATGAATAGTTTTACTCCGTCAGCGATGGGCTGGAGTAGGCCGTAAGGTCCTACGACGTTTGGCCCTTTTCGTAGTTGCATGTAGCCTAGTACTTTCCGTTCAAGGAGTGTTAGGAAGGCAACAGCTAGGAGGACGGGGACGATAAGGGCTAAAGGGTTGATGATGTGGGTGAAAAATAAGGAGAGCATAGTTAAGGAGGGGACTTGAACCCCCGTATAAAGGGCTTAGGCCTTTAGCAGTACCGGGCTCTGCCACTTTAACATGACCGTTATTTTCGGTAATTAGTTGGGGGTATGCTCCTTTGTCCATTTTAGTTGTTTTCATTGGGTAGGAGTGGGGCGTGTTTAAAATATGGGCTCCTTCTTCTCGGTCCTTTCGTACTGGAGAAGGTCATACAATAGATAGAAACCGACCTGGATTACTCCGGTCTGAACTCAGATCACGTAGGACTTTAATCGTTGAACAAACGAACCCTTAATAGCGGCTGCACCATTAGGATGTCCTGATCCAACATCGAGGTCGTAAACCCCCTTGTCGATATGGGCTCTAGAAGGGGATTGCGCTGTTATCCCTGGGGTAACTGGGTCCGTTGATCGGCGTTGCCGGATCTAGTAGGTCAGAAATTCTGTTCATTAGAGTGGGGACTCTTGATTGTAGGAGGAGTATAAGGGGGAGGGGTGCTCCCTATCCACGCGGGGGTTTTGTGTTCCCCGTGGTCGCCCCAACCAAAGACATTCGGGCAGTATTCGTCTGGTTTGGCCCTGTGTTTAGGGTTGTTTAACTTGATCTGCTTTAGTGTCTAAAGCTCCACAGGGTCTTCTCGTCTTATGTGCTTATCCCCGCTTCTGCACGGGGGGATCAATTTCATTGACTTGAAAAAGGAGACAGTTAAGCCCTCGTTATGCCATTCATACAGGTCCCTATTTAAAGGACAAGTGATTGCGCTACCTTTGCACGGTTAAAATACCGCGGCCGTTGAACATATAGTCACTGGGCAGGCGGGACCTCTTATTCATTATTTTTGCAAGAGGCGATGTTTTTGGTAAACAGGCGAGGCTTATGTGTTTGCCGAGTTCCTTCTTTTTCTTTTAGTCTTTCCTTGTTGGCACTCTAGTGTAAGGTTAACGGTTTATTGTTGAATGTTTTTCTGGTCTCTGGTTTAGTTTTTCAGTTCCCTCTTTGTTTTGGGGCCGTTAAGGTTCGGTGGGAGGTCCACTCCGATTTACGCGTGTGCAGGGAGAGAGCCGGGGCTCTCTTGTTACTCATATTAGCATAGTCACTCCCACAGTTGTGTGGGAGGGCCTGGTAAGTGTTAGGGGGTTTAGATTAAATTATCGGGATAAGAGGAAAAGAGTGTGTTCGAGCTTTAACGCTTTCTAAAGGGATGGCTGCTTTTAGGCCCACCAGAACACGATTACCTTAAAATATATTATGATCTTTACCCTCCTGGGAAAGTTGTTTCTTGTTTCAAAGGGGCTGTTCCCCCTTTGAATAACTCTCATGGTTTCTTTGGTATCTGAGGGGAGGGGGAGGAAGGGAGAAGCCGTGAGGCTGAACTTCTATCCAGTTCCCAGGCAACCAGCTATAACTAGGTTCGATAGGTCTGTCACCACTACTCGAAGTTCTTCCCATTCTTTTGCCACAGAAACGGGTTGGCCCTGTATTAGGCTGACTTGGAGTAGCTCACCTAGTTTCGGGGAATCAAACTAAAGCATTACTTTGCTTGAGATTACTTGCTAAATCATGATGCAAAAGGTACGAGGTAAAGTCTCTGCTTTTTTAGGCTTAAACTGGGTTTTTCATTTCTCTTTCAGCGTTCCCTTGCGGTACTTTCTCTGTTGCTCTAGGGTCCTTTTTTGTCGTTCATACTAAGGGGGAAAAATGGTTTACTTTTTACATGTTAATAGGGTATTGGGGGTTATTAATAATAGGTTGTTGTTTTTTGATGGAGAGGCTAGCTGTTGGGCGTCAGAGTAACTCGGTTTGCACGGGTGACTTCTCAGTGTAAGGGAGATGCTTTTCTATCTTAGCTATACTCTGTTTATTCCAAGTACACCTTCCGGTACACTTACCATGTTACGACTTGCCTCCCCTAGGAGTATTATAGGTGTTTAGGTATTTAGGTTTATATTAAGGTTCGGGGAGAGTGACGGGCGGTATGTACGCGCTTCAGGGCCGATTTCAGCGGGACACTCTATTTCCTGCTTACTGCTAAATCCTCCTTCAGGCATGTGTTTCATCATGCCATCTGTATTCACTGTTTCAGTGAATGTAGCCCATTTCTTCCCCTTCCATACGCTACACCTCGACCTGACGTTTTGGGCTGTGCCAATTTTGCTTATTATGGATCCTTCACAGGGTAAGCTGACGGCGGCGGTATATAGGCGGGAAGAACAAGGAAGGGTGAGGTTAGACGGGGGTTATCGGTTATAGAACAGGCTCCTCTAGGTGGATCTAAAGCACCGCCAAGTCCTTTGGGTTTTAAGCTTACGCTCGTAGTCCCCAGGCGGATAGCAGGGTAGCGATGGCTATCTATGTTTACAGCTAGGCATAGTGGGGTATCTAATCCCAGTTTGTGCCCTAGCTTTCGTGGGGTCATGTGATTTAAAGCTACTTTCGTGATTGAACTTCGTACCTTCGGATGCTTATAACAGCTCTGAGGGTGTTCGGCTTTATTTTAAAAGTCTTGACTAACCACTCTTTACGCCGGTGTGCATCAACTTGGGTCTCTCGTATAACCGCGGTGGCTGGCACGAGATTTACCGGCCCAGTCTAGCTTAACTAAGTCAAGTTTTCACTTATGGCTTAATGTTTATCACTGCTGGATTCCCTTGAGGGGGTGGCTAAGCAAGGTGTCTTGGGCTATAATGTAGGGATGTGCCTGATACCAGCTCCTTGTCTTCGTGGTGGAGGACGTAAGGGCATTCTCACGGGGTTGCGGATACTTGCATGTGTAAGTCTAGCTAAAGTTGATACTAAAGTCAGGACCAAACTTTTGTGCTTGCGGAGCTTTCTAGGGCTCATCTTAACAACTTCAGCGTTATGCTTTAATTAAGCTACGCTAGC